GTTTTGAGGGGGTATTCTCATATATTTTTTTGTATCATTTTGGCGGCATGGCCGAGCGGTAAGGCGGGGGACTGCAAATCCTTTTTCCCCAGTTCAAATCCGGGTGTCGCCTGATCGACAAAATTGCTTATTCCGTTTTGTTGATATAAAACTTGACTATTTTTTTTTCAGCAGAAGCAAGCGGGGGAAAAGGACTCTTGAGACTTGCTTGATTCTAAATTCTAAGCATCTGCAGGTTTTATTCTTTAAAATGCTATAAATCCTTGCGTCTCGGATTCAAGAAAGATTCTAGTAGTGAAAAGGAATCGGTAAATCTTGATATGATAGTTCTTCCACTCCACTACTAATGTAATGTCCGTCTACTGACTGGGTCTTGAATTAGATTGGATAGGGATAGATCGGACAGGGAATCGAATTCCATTTTTAGTTGGGAAGGGGCGGAATAAACTTTGTATACAGACTCATGAAAGTATATGAGCGCTCCGGCATTTATTCAATATTAGTTAGATTGAATAACTAATTGGCTTTCTTTTTCTTATTTGATTATCATTTTGATTATTTTTGATAATTTCTTATATTTATGTTTTAGATTAATTTATAATTCTATATTCTATATAATATATATTAATTCTATATATTTAAATTCTATTATTATTTTCTATTATAAAAAAGAAATTCTATTATTAATATATTATATATTCTAAATTCTATATAATAGAATTCTAATATTTTCTTTTTTTTTTTTTTATTTATTTTAATAATATTCATTATATGCATTTTTGTATTTAATATAAATTTAGAAAAAAAAAAGTAAAAAAATTCTTTCTTTTCGGTAACCCCTAGTGAAAGAATTTAATCGGCTGTCTTCCAATTGTTTTACAGAGGCAATCGGGAGACGGTAAGGATTAAATCAAATGGAAATAAGAGTATGCGAAGTGATCCATCTTGATTCTATATATCCATTTTTTACTTAATGAAATGGAGGGCAACAAAATAAAGCATAGGTCTTATTATTCCTACCTGTTAGTAACATTCATTCCCTTAATACTTCCAAGGGTGTCTCCGGATATTTTGCTTGTGCTTAATGTTTTCTGATTATACTAGAAATCATATAAGAACTTGTTAGATGTTAGAATTTGATTTATTGGATTCTTTCGTCAATGATGTTAGGCCAGAATCCCTTTTTGACTCTGTGCCAGTGATTCCACTATACTATTAGTAGTTAACAATACTATAATAATTAGTGAACAATAATGAAATAATTCCTTCATATTGATAGAGATAGGAGACAGAATTTACATGGATATAGTAAGTCTCGCTTGGGCTGCTTTAATGGTAGTCTTTACATTTTCCCTTTCCCTCGTAGTATGGGGCAGAAGTGGACTCTAAAGGTACTACTAATTGAGTTGAGGGAAAAAACGAAAATCAAACTGTATCAATTGTTTTATAGATGAGTTCTAAAATCTTTTTTCATTTTGATATTTAATTCATTAATTCCATTTCGAAATGGAATTCAAAAATATCTGCATTTCGGAATTCTAGTGTATTCGAGTGGAGTAATGTATTCGATGGATAATATAGAAAATAGAAATATAAAATACTCTTTCAATTAAACAAATATTTGAATTATTCCCATGTTCGTATTTTTTAAGTCAAGGGAATACAAATAATAGGAAATTGATTCCAACCGAATTCTTTCTAAAATTTGGATTTCGAGGAACTGGCTCTTACCAAAGTTATATATGGACAATGAGGAACCGCGGAACCCGTTTTTTCTTTATTTATCTTTTTTATTCCCCCTTTTTTTTTTCACTTTTTTTCAAAGAGAAAAGAAATCCGTTTTTTTATTAGTTATTAAGCGGATACACACTTTCTATAGGAAACAAGATAGACATAGTAGTTGTCTAAGGAAATACTACACATAATAAGATATTTCCGTTGCCTTAGGTGAGTCACATATTAGGTGCTTACCGCTTGTTTTATTATTTGGTTTATTATTTTTTTTATTTTAGTTTCGAAAAAAGATTATTTGATTCTTTTTTGAATATGATACCGGGATTGGTCTTGAAAATCATCAGAAATCCATAAATTATAATCGGAAGAATAAGAGTTGCCTTTTGATTATTTCAGATTGATTGGAACCAATACAAATCAACTAGATGAAACAAAAAAAAATTGGGACGCTATGTACATTACATATATGTGATTGATATTCTATATATGAAGATAGATATTGTAAATTGATCCATATTAAACCTCTATCTTTATAGAGTCAAACTTTATACACTACAATAATAGATAGTATGGTAGAAAGAAATAGATTTTATTTCTTTCTACCATACTATCAGATTTCATAGAATACTGCTGATTCTAGTCCGATCATTTCATTTAAGAGTAAGACACGAAATTGAAATCCTTTTTCATTTTTTTTCTTCCATCATTGCATTGATAAGAACTAATAAGTCAAGTTTAAGTCAAATTAATCACTTTGACTTACCGTTTTTACGTAAATTATAAGTAAGAAGGCAGTAGGAACTAGAATGAACAGTGCAGTAGCAATAAATGCGAGAATATTTACTTCCATAATCTCATCGTTAGATTTCTCTTTAATTCGCAATAACTCGGGATTTAATCCCATAGAGATGATAAATCTTTCATCGGTAAATTCAATGGTATAAATTACATCTCGATGATATCGAATCGGATCAATATCATGAATAACAATATCTGAGCTATAAAATCGATTCATCGTCAAGAATTGAATAGTATAACATAGGAAGATCTTTTATCCATACCAAATTCCAAAATGGTATTTCTGATCTAATCAAGAATTCCTTTACTTTTTTTGTTATTGTAAGAATTGGTTTTCTTTCTTCGGCGGAACCTTTACTAAAAAAGGATCAAACAAGGATTCCCTCGATAAGAGAGGGAATCCTTGTTTGATCCTTTTTTATATTCTCATCCTTCGATTAATAATAGGATAAACATATATCAAAAGTTCAGTGTGAAATTTGAATGAGATAGATTGTTTAAAATGCAAATAATTAGTAATTGAAATTTGTACTTGAGGTTATACAAAATAGGAGCCAGAAAAGGATATACTTTTAATCCTAAAGTATTCTATCAAAATCAAAGGAACTGCGTTCAATTTATTTTGTATCGTGCAAATTCCATTTGTGTGTGTTCGCGGTAAACATATTCTATAGTACTCTATTTCATTATACAGATCGGGAGTAATCGAAAAAAGCCAGGTCTAGGTCTAGTAGTACGGTATCTCTTTATCTTGGAATCCTAAATATGACGCTACTAATAATTGTACTAATCCACATATGTTTCTTTTCCATCAATCAGTATTAGTCGAAGAAATGAAAATTACCATATTGGTTTGATGAGAAATGTGAAACGAAAAAAAAAAAAGAGAGATCCCTGTTCTGTTAGGAATGAGATTATGTTTGTTATTTTGACTCCCTTTCACAGAAGAAATGAATTGATGTATTTTTTTTATTGGATTTCTATCCATCGGGACTGACGGGGCTCGAACCCGCAGCTTCCGCCTTGACAGGGCGGTGCTCTGACCAATTGAACTACAATCCCGGGAAAAAAAAGTGTACAGCATGCATATTCTTACGATTTCATTCTCATTCAAACCCTTTCTATTTCGATTTTAGATTAGAATTGTCTTGTTCTAACTGGCAGAAGCGGGACTGATATATTGATATCTATATGGATATGCACTTTAGCGAGATCGACACGGATTACTAGTAATCTGTTCGTTATTGCCAAATCGATTGAAAATCAATCTTTCAATGAATCAATGAAAATAAAAAAGACTCTTTTTTTATTTAGACTTTATACTTACAGATCTTGATATGAATCTAGATCATTAGCAAGATCTGAATTTGTGGAAAAAATACGTAAAAAAATAAATAGCGGTAGGGATGTATCAGATTTGGATTCTTCCATATCAGAGCGCATTGGGCATTTCCGGAGAACAACAAATGGTTACATCATTTCATGTGGATCGGCGAATTATTGGGCCGAGCTGGATTTGAACCAGCGTAGACATATTGCCAACGAATTTACAGTCCGTCCCCATTAACCGCTCGGGCATCGACCCAGGAAGAATCTATTTCAGTCTTTATTGATAATTCACGATCAACTTCCTTTCGTAGTACCCTACCCCCAGGGGAAGTCGAATCCCCGCTGCCTCCTTGAAAGAGAGATGTCCTGAACCACTAGACGATGGGGGCATACTTGCCCGACCGCCATTATACTATGTTCATAGTATGAACAGTTTTTTGAAATTGTCAATATAATGGAATGATATGACTCGATCAGAAGGATCTTTCCGTCTTTCAGAATTCCATAGAATTCTTTGATTCATCATTTTGATTTCAAAATTGTTCATTCCAATCGCCTCGCCACTCTATAATTCGAAAAATAGAAAAATAAGTAATACGAAAGAAAGATAGGAGCCTTTCGGGGAATGATTGGTCTGTCGGAAAAGGCGAGGGGGTTAAACTTCATTTCTTTCACTTTCATTCATTGTTAAAATTCGGTGGGCATATTTCTATCTCACACTAAGCCGGGAAATTAAAAAAAACGATAATCAATCTAGAAATCTGGGAAGAGGGATAGGGATCAACAAGTTATTGAAAAATTGTTTTTCGATAAGAATTTGGTTGAGGGACAAATTGAATCCATTTATCAACGATTCGATGAAAAATCTTGTATCTATGTTGAATTGGGGGGTACATGTATCAATCAAATGAATTTCGTTATGATGAGCAATTAGAATCGGTTTTGAAATAATTCATTACATTGAGATTTAGCAAATCCAATATCAATAAACCATTTTACCTATACTATACTCACTAGGTAAATCCAATTTCTTGTTCCTTTTAATGAGCCGCTATGCGGATAAAATGTATCTATGTACATATATTCTAATTTCATATAATAAATATATGCAGTAATAAATATATGCACTAGACTCATAG